TTAGTATTTTTATTTAATCAATAAGCAAATTAGTAACTATAAAAAAAATAACTAAAAAAAGGAATTACTCGGTTATTATTTATTAGTAGAGTTCCAACGAAAACCGCCCGATTGAAGGAACTACCAGAATTGTATATTTCTAAGATCAAGCAACTCAGGTTTTGTCGTTATAGAACATAGAAAAATAGATACGAATAGAACCCCAAAAGAAAAAAGGATAAATAAAGAAAAGTAAAAGAATATATAAAAGTTATACAAAATTTTATAAGAATTACTGCCCCTTTTCTTTATTTCCTTAATTGAAAATCGAATTTAGTTTGATTAGGACCAAGCTCCTTAAAAACCTCCGCCCTTTTTAAAATATCCCGAACAGTTCCTGTAGGCTGAGCGCCCTTTTCAAGGAAATATAGAATAGCAGGAACGTTTAAATAACTTTGATTCTTTATCGGATCATAAAAACCCACGTTCCGAAGATCTCTTCCTTCTCTTCGAGATCGAACATCAATTGCAACGATTCGATAGACGGCTCATTGGGATAGATCTAAGTAAATGAACAAGACCCCCCCTAGAAACGTATAGGAAGTTTTCTCCTCGTACGGCTCGAGAAAAAGGATTTGCAGTTTTGTCTACGTATTGAATTCTAATGAATGGCAAACGAGTTGAAAAAATCAATTAGACTTAGATTTAACTCTTTTTTTATTTGTCCTTACTGAGAAAATACAAAATCATTTGTACCCAAAACTCAAGTTGGATAATTCTCAAATAGCTTAAAAGATAAAAATCTTTAGGCAATTTTTTTTTTTGAATGGTCTTTAACCCCCCTTTTTTTTATCTCATTTAAAATAGAATCCTTTTTTATTCTTTATTAGAATCTAGTTATTGAGACAATTTAAAAACAGCGTTTCCTTGTTCTGGGATCCTCTTTTCTTTGTTTTAAATCAGTGGGTTTAGACATTACTTCGGTGTTTCTTAATCCTTCCAAAATGGCAGCAACATACCCCTTTTGTGATTTCTTTATATCAAAATATCAAAGAATCATACAAACAGTCGATTCCCACGCGATACACTTTGCATCGAAAGAGTTTTCTCAATTCCAAGAAATTTTACTTTTTCATTGAAAACTTGACCGAATCAGATCCTTTCGATTTCTATTGAAAACTTGACCGAATCAGATCCTTTCGATTTCTATATTGATGATATACTTACGAAGTTGTTCCAATTTATTGATTGGTATTAACCCTAGATTCTTGCCCCCTAAAAGATAAATCAATACTTTAATTTCTACCCGAGCTCCACCATGTACTATATTCATTAAAACCCACCAAAAGGGGGGATTCTAGTGAAACAGACCAGATGTCGGGCCAAAAGCACCTTCATTCTTAGAAAAGATGGCGGATGTAAGAATAAAAATCCACGCCGGATCGTGTCCTTCAAGTCGCACGTTGCTTTCTACCACATCGTTTCAAACGAAGTTTTACCATAACATCCCTCTTATTTGGAACCCGTATGGGATTGATTCACTTATGGAATCATGAATAGTCATTGGTTCCGTCTATACATAAACATAATAATCTATACTTAGTTTCTTCTATACAAAACAAAGATGGCAAAAAGTTTTCTAAAGTAATCTTAGCAAGATCCCAACTATTATTGTATGTTATTGTAGGAATGCAACACTTTTTATAAAAAAAACGAAAAGAAATATAGAAATAATACGAAGAAATTAATTTTTTTACTATTTAAAGTTACTCAATATGACCCATCGCTCACTTCTTTGAATGCCAAAGATTCAACTCAGAATAAGCAATCATTAAAAATTTTTCTAATCTAAAAAGTTTCCTATTTCAACATCATTATGAAAAAAGTTTTACAGTACAGTAAAGACTAAATTTTTGATCATCAAAAAAAGATCAATATCTGTTTCTTTTCGAATTGAACCATCAACGATTTAAAACAGATAAGTGGATTGAACAAAAACCCCGTTTTTATATGAGATAGATAAAAAAGACTCATATAATAGAAGATTTAAGTACTTGTTCTTTCGATTCGAATTTTATTAAAAAGATGAATTATTTATTCGAATTTTATTAAAAAGATGAATTGGGATTTTTCGGACCTATCAGATAGACAGAACTACAGTCTTTATTATGGATATTCCATAAAAAAAGGAACTTTTTGAATTTATAAGGGATTTTTTTTCACAAAAAACGAAAGACTATTGTCACTGAAATAGAACGAAATCAGATAATAACAATACATATAATGTTAAGCTAAGCTAAGCATTTCATCATTTTTTATGTATTTTTTTGTTTACCCCCAACCCATTAATTGAATGTAATAACTTACCTCTTGTTTAGAATCCGAATAATTCGGCCACCTCTTTTAAGTTTAATGGCTAGAGAATAAGAGATAGGGAAGAAAGGTTCTTTCTTATTCTAATTCAAAATAAAATGTATTGTTGAAAATTCAAAAATAGATGAGACGTAAGGTTTTCTTCAAATTAAGTAGCTAAGATAAACCCCTTCAATATGAAGGGAATGAACATATGATGAAAAATCCGACATACTTTAGTTAGTTGAATTCAAAAAACGTGTGACCTATGTTCCCACAGTACCTTGTTAATCACAAACAAAAATTTTTAATTATATCTGCATGTCATTTGCACTCAATTCCGTTAGTTCGGTTTGGGAAAAAAAAAGAAAATTCTATCCAATAATTCTATCCAAAATAAGGCATTAATCATTTAAACAGAACATTTTTATCAAAAGAAACCTTTCCAATGTATATGCCTGGGACGAAAGGATTCGAACCTCCGAATACCGGGACCAAAACCCGTTGCCTTACCACTTGGCCACGCCCCATTTAGATTTCCATTCTATACTCAGAAATAATAATATAATTATTGGGTCTTAGTCAATTCCAGGGCAAATATCTATAAAAAATCTTTATAGAATAGAGTAGATTCTTGCTAGTATTTTTACGCCTGTAGATATAGAATTCAGCTGAATTCATTGATCATTACATAGAATTCAATTAAGATATTCTATGAAAGTATGATTTCTTCTATTCTCCTTTGTTTGAGAATTGGAGAATTTTTGATTGGGTCGGTTCAAAGAAAAAGAAGGATTTTTGTCTACCTTACTTTACTTCATTTTTCCTTATATCAATAACTCAATCAAAATGCAATTATCTACAAGAACAAAATGTCTGTTATGCTTAATATCTTTAGTTTGATCTGTATCTGTCTTACTTCTGCCGTTTATTCGAGTAGTCTTTTCTTCGCCAAATTGCCCGAGGCCTATGCTTTTTTGAATCCAATCGTAGATCTTATGCCAGTCATACCTTTGTTCTTTTTTCTCTTAGCCTTTGTTTGGCAAGCTGCTGTAAGTTTTCGATGATATCCTTAATATATATTATAATATATATTATATTCTATTTATTATCCTAGAAAATTCATGATTTATTCGAGAAAAATTATAAAAAAGAATAGGATCAAATAAGTCTTACACTATGAACCTTCAATTCAAACCTTTAAATTCTTGATTGGATAGCTGCGATAAATCCAAATCCGGCTCACCCTGTATTCCCCATTCTGCCCTTTTGAAAGACCCTAATAAGGGTTAAGTTAGGGTCCCCAATCGAATCGGAGGTATGAAAGAATTTTTTAGTACTGAAAGACTCTTATGACAACTGAATTTTAATTTCTGTGAAATTCTTTTATGTTTCGATAAAGCCCTTCATTTGTTGGTGTCAAAATATTTGTTATAAAAAAACGGAGGATCTATTCTCTTTTCTCATTTTTTCCAAAAAAATATCTTGGAGATTGTGTAATGCTTACTCTCAAACTTTTCGTTTACACAGTAGTTATATTCTTTGTTTCTCTATTTATCTTTGGATTCCTATCTAATGATCCGGGGCGTAATCCGGGACGTGAAGAATAAAAAGGGGTTTTCGTTTTACTTGCTTGATTTTTCAATTTTCTTAGGATTTTTTTTATCTATTCCACATATTTAATTTAACTTTAATTTAACTAGGAAACAAAAACACGATTGTCGCAATTTTAAAGAGAAATAAAATATCAAGTCATCAACAAAAACGGAAAGAGAGGGATTCGAACCCTCGGTACGAATAACTCGTACAACGGATTAGCAATCCGCCGCTTTAGTCCACTCAGCCATCTCTCCCAATTGAAAAAGACAATTACTATGTTACATTACACAAGAAATAAGTATTGAAAAAATTTTTCTTTATTTAGCTTATCTATATTATATCTACAACTTTTATTTAGTTGAAGTAAGGGCTCGGAAGATTCACTATAAAAAAACAGAAGGAAAAATAAAGACGACCCCTTTGAAAGGACCCTTTTTTTTTTATTCGCTCGGCCTGGCCTGGTAAGAACCTAGCCGGGCCTTTTTTTGTTCCAACGAATCCTAGCTAAGTTTCTCTTATTTGAAAAAAAGGGTAGGTTTGCTATTAAAGCAACAACAAAAAGACGAAGGACTATTTCCATTCTTTTTTCTTATTATAGAATATAACATCAATATCAATACGGCATTTCTTATTATTCTTTCTTCCTTATTTAATTTAGTTATTTGTGAGGACCTTACTCTTACTGGAATAAAAAAAAGAAACTATGGATTTTTACACAATGCGCTTTTTTGTTATGATTTCAGCGGTTTTGGCGAATTGTCTCTATCAAAACGCCTCTAGCAAAAGAAAAGTATATAACTTTTTATTTAGTTATTTAAATTAGACCTCTTTTTTTTATGAATTCTTTTTTTTTTTGGAATCCCCTCGAAAACGTCAACCCTCCCATTTTCATAATTATTTTATGATCCTGTATTGATTACCCCAAATTCTCCCTCTTCGACAAAAGGCCCTTTTTATATAATAATAGCATTGTGGCGGGTATAGTTTAGTGGTAAAAGTGTGATTCGTTCTAGTAACTCCCTTAAAAAGTTAAGGGATCTTTCGGTTTGATTCATATTCCGATAAAAAAC